GGTAGGGGGTTGACCTACCCTATGTTTTTATATTTCTATGAGTCTTTCTATCAGTGAATGCAGACATATTCGTTTATCATTCAAAGGACCTATTCGTTCGTAAGAACTTTCCTTTATTTCATTTGGTCTTCCCTTTGAATTTATGATTTATAAATTAAATACAATATGATAAAGACAAATATCATTTTTAACACAATAAACCCATTTTTACGTTTTCACATCAAAGTGAGATATACTGCTCCATTCTTTTTCTCCATTTAATGCCTATTGGTGTTCCAAAAGTACCCTTTCGAAGTCCTGGAGAGGAAGATGCGTCTTGGGTTGACATATAGTGCGACTTGTCAAGATATATTGGGTCATATGGGATTTCCCCGTTTTCTCCCCCGATCGAGATATACTCTCTTTCACCTCCAAAAAGATTGATTGAATTATCAAAAATTTTGAGCGTGAAGTGTATGTAATGAAGTGCAATTAGATCGATTTTTGGTTGGGGGTATCCAGATTACTATTCTAAATTTCGAATAATTTATGGTTGGCTTGGTTAGACCAATAAACTGAAGCATCCGGGCTCTGTTTAGAAAAAACCAATTGGTAATATATCTATGATTATTACTTCGATCATATATTTGGTATTTGGCAGAAAACGTGAAACAATAAATTCAGAAAAAAAAAGGGGGGTTCGTAGCAAAAAGACGTGGTATTGCAGTATTTGTCCTATATGTGCAAATCCAAATCGGGCAGATCTTTCTTTACCCAGAGTCGAACAGAAACCTAAAAGAATTGAAGAAGCCCATTCAGAAACAAGAAAATTACATTGCGATTTTGATTCGATCTCGATGAAAACAATACATCAATGAAAAGTTAGTTCAATAAGGTTAGTACATTATCTATATTAATATAGATAGAATATAATAAAATAGATATTAAGGGGTCAAAAAAAGTCGTCTTTCTTGAAAAATGTAAGAAAAAGACCTTTCTTTTCTTTAGAAGTTCGGAAAAGTCCATTATAAAAAAAAGGAAAGAGGGTTGAAATCTACACATTGATTCCTTTTTGCGATTTTTAGTGAACTGTATGCATCAAAAGGTGCATGTATGGCTCTTAGGCGATAAAATTTTATCCTAATCAATCGACTTTATCGAGAAAGATTACTTTTTTTAGGCCAAGAGGTTGATGGTGAAATATCGAATCAACTTATCGGCCTTATGGTATATCTCAGTATAGAGGACGATAACCAAGATTTGTATCTGTTTATAAATTCTCCAGGCGGGTGGGTAATACCCGGAATAGCTATTTATGATACTATGCAATTTGTACAACCAGATGTACAGACAGTATGCATGGGATTAGCTGCTTCAATGGGATCCTTTATTTTGGCAGGAGGAGAAATTACCAAACGTCTAGCATTCCCTCACGCTTGGCGCCAATGAGTCTTTTTATTTGAGGAAAAAAAGACTATGCCTTCGCCCTATGAATATTAAGTAATAATAGCATGGCACTTTGAGTTCGATATGCAATTTTTTTTTTCAAAACCATTTGATTATGTATCGAAAGAGTAATATGAAAAAGGGGGTATTTACGATTTGATCTGATCTATCGGGAGCCTATTTCAGTGTCACAAAATTTTTTTGTTTTGAGTTTTCACACCGGAAAGCTTTTAACAATATTTTTATGTTATGAAAATTTATATTATAAAAGACTAGGAAATAAAAAAATTGTTTTTTATTTTATAACTATTTGAAAAAAAAAAGAAACTTTGGTATTGCTAAATAACAGACGAAATAATAAAGCAAGGGAGCCGTCATAGTATTTTTTGAAATACTCTAAAAAAGGAAGGATGGTTATTGGATCATTTACTGATCTGGGTCTATCAGACCCAGTATATTTTCTATTTTTTGATCTTCGATGTAAGAATCAATTCCATAGTATAGCCGTATGCAATACGCAAAAGATGCCTGTACGGTTATTCAATTTTATCTTTGTTTTTTTTATTATTTATCTTCTCTCTTGCCCCTATCGTGCGAGATAGAAGAGAAACCTTTATGATGTTATATCATCAGGGTAATGATCCATCAACCCGCTAGTTCTTTTTATGAGGCACAAACGGGAGAATTTATCCTGGAAGCGGAAGAACTATTGAAACTGCGCGAAACTATCACAAGGGTTTATGTACAAAGAACGGGCAAACCTTTATGGCTTGTATCCGAAGACATGGAAAGGGATGTTTTTATGTCAGCAGCAGAAGCCCAAGCCCACGGAATTGTTGATCTAGTAGCGGTTCAATAAAAGATTAACAGCAAGGATTCCGCGCCAATACACGATTTGAGATTTTATTTTATCTTCTTACCGGATTTTAGGGAATAGTTCTATTAATACAATATTAAGTAATTCGTAATTATCAGGTTTGGATTGATCTAAACCAGCTTAGTATGTATACGACTCACCATGCCAACTATGAAACAACTTATTAGAAACACAAGACAGCCAATCCGAAATGTCACGAAATCCCCCGCTCTTCGGGGATGCCCTCAGCGCCGAGGAACGTGTACTAGGGTGTATGTGCGACTCGTTCAAATCCATAGACTAAGACAAAAGAAAGGAAACAATTTATTCCAGTATCGGTGATCGGTTAAAAATCTATTAATAATATATATATATATTCTTCTATTGTGTATCAAATTTATGGTTTCGATTGGTGCCAACCCAATCACCTCAATTTGCAATTTAAGATGAGAAAGGCTTCCCCATTGGTAGCAAATGGTAGCAAATGGTTACCTCTTAAGCGGGGAAAATCCTATTTCAATTAAAAAGTGGAAAGGATTATGCTCTTATTTTTGCAAGAACGGACTAAGAGGGTCAGCTATCCAGCTAATCTTCATACTTAAATACCGTTACTGTATAGCTAGATTTCGTTGTGAAAGACCTATTATTAGATATTTCATGATGGGTAGAGCCAAAGAATGTGAACTGTACAAGTTAACAATAACATTGATTAAATGAAGGGGGGCTCCGGTGTATAGAGAGGACCTGGCCGTTTAAGTTTAAAAAGTAATCATAGAAACGATGGAACTCACCATTTCTTTATCTATTTCTATTTAATTTACTATGTTTTTTTGATACCTAGTATCAATACAATTTCTTATTTCGTTTCGAGGTTAAATGCTTAGAAATAAAAAGAAAAAAATCGTGGTTGGGAAGGTTATAGTAGCAAAAGCCATTGGAATTTTGATTTTATACATTGGAAGAATCTATTTTTGTTATTAATAGACTAGGAGAGGGGATAAAAGAATAACTGAAAGAAAGGAAATCAAATAGTTATTCATCAACAAAGTCTTATTTTATTTATTCAATGACCAGAATTAAACGGGGATATATAGCTCGGAAACGGAGGACAAAAATGCGTTTATTTACATCAAGCTTTCGCGGGGCTCATTCAAGACTTACTCGAACTAGTACTCAACAGAAAATAAAAGCTTTTGTTTCGGCTCATCGGGATAGAGATAGGAAAAAAAGGGATTTTCGCGGTTTGTGGATCAGTCGAATAAATGCAGTAATTGGAATTGGTGAGAATCAAAAAAAATACTATAGTTATCATAATTTAATGTATAATTTGTACAAGAGACAATTGCTTCTTAATCGTAAAATAGTTGCACAAATAGCTATATTAAAAGGGGATTGTCTTTTTATGATTGCCAACGAGATCATATAAAACTCTACTACCTTCCCGGAGACTGAACTCCGGGAAGGTAGTAGAGTTTTATATGATAATAAAATAGAATTCATATCATAAAGTCATCAAAATAACATCAAAATAAAATGAACAACCCAAATTGGATTGTCTTAGTTTTCGAACAAAACATCAATCCACATTTGATTTGAGTTTAGATTCAAATTTGAATTCAATTGAAGAGTAACTCTATTTTTTTTTTTTAAGACTGATAGTAGTAGTTCTAGTGGTCAACTCACTTTTTTCAAATTGTTTTTCATTATTAAGAAAAGGTAACGAAGATAAAATACGAGCTTGTTTTATAGCAATCGTAATTAATCGTTGTTGTTTTAAGGTCAATCTATTCACGCGTCTAGATAATATTTTTCCTTGTTCACTAATAAATCGACTAATTAAACTCATGTTTTTATAATCAATTCGATCCCCCGATTGGATCGGGGGCAAACGCCTACGAAAAGATCGCTTGGATTTAAAAAAAAGTCGCTTAGATTTATCCATGGTTTTTTTATTTCTATCCCGAAAATCCTATTTCTTACAAAAAAAAGATTTATTTTGTTTTATTTCTATTCTTACTACCTACCTTTATTATTTATTTAATATATATATATTTGTTGTTATGTTATATATATATGAATTTTCGAATATATATATGAAAAATAGGTCATTTTTTTTTTCATGTTCCCTTTTTCTTTGAAAGGGTGACAGAGAAGCGATCAATTTTATCTATTTCTTTATCTCTGCGTGAATCATATGTTTGCAACAACAGGGACAGAATTTTCTCAATTCCAATCGACTAGGCGTATTGTGTCGATTCTTTTGAGTAATATATCTGGAAATACCAGGTGATTCCTTATTAACACTATTTTGAGCACAATTGGTACATTCCAAAATAACCGTTACTCGGATATCTTTACCCTTGGCCATGAACCTCCTTCGGGTTTTTGATTCACTTAACTCTTCGATTTTTGGATTCAAAGAAGAAAGGAAAGTAGGAGTTGATAATTCGAATCGCAGTGCAATATTAAAGTTTTCGTTTAAGTATCTTGTATGATATTGTTGCCTTAGCCCCATTTCAGCTTGGGCCAGATTCCGAGTTTCGCTGAGGCCGAGTCCACCTTTATTCTTTCTCTTTTCTAACTTATTTGAATTCTAAAAGAGAAAGAATAAATAAAAAGAAAGAAGAAGAGGATTAATCACAGATATGGGATTTCGAATCTTCTTCAACCCTTCCTGTGCCAATAACTAGAATGAAAAAAAAGGGAATATCAATGCATC